TAAGGCTTACGCGGTGGTTGGAACAAAGACACATTTGATTGTGAATTCCAATTCCAATGTGGCAGGCCTATAACTACACAGACTAATCAACAGTTCAAGTCACACACTCCCATAATCCACTTTCTCTTCAGAGAATTCCCTTCGACCCACAGTCTTATTTATTTGACAGGAATAGTTGAAGGGATATATCCAAATACATGTCTTATTATTTTCAATAATCCATACTTATAGCAATGAAATACTATATATTCCTCCTCCAAATGATAAATGATTTATTTATTACAAAAATATATGATATATCTTCTCTATAAAGGGCCAGAAATACCTTGTTTACGTATCATTGGAAAGTGCATTAACATAAATACGGCAGTAAGAAGCGGCAATACAAAAGTGTGTAAACTATAAAAACGAGTCAAGGTGGATTGTCCCACACTAGCACTTCCGCGCAATAATTCTACCAAAGGAGATCCTATTACAGGAATAGCTTCAGGTACACCTGTTACAATTTTTACTGCCCAATAACCGATTTGGTCCCGAGGTAAGGAATAACCAGTTACACCAAAAGATGCGGTCAATACAGCCAGAACCACACCTGTAACCCAAGTCAATTCGCGAGGTTTTTTAAATCCACCGGTGAGATACACACGAAATACATGAAGAATCATCATTAGGACCATCATACTTGCTGACCATCGATGAACTGACCGTATTAACCAACCAAAGTTAGCTTCAGTCATTATGTATTGAACAGAAGCAAAAGCCTCAGTAACGGTTGGCCGGTAGTAAAAAGTCATAGCAAATCCCGTAGCAACTTGGACTAAAAAACAAGTAAGCGTAATTCCCCCTAAGCAATAAAATATATTGACGTGGGGAGGAACGTATTTACTAGTTATATCATCTGCAATCGCTTGAATCTCGAGACGTTCTTCGAACCAATCATAGACTTTATTGAGATAGGTGGAACCCCCCCTGAGAACCGTATGTGAGACTTTCATCTCGTACAGCTCAAGCAAAAATACCCCAATACTATTTCCAACGGATATGTAATATAAAGTTTGAAACTTTTTTTGAATCAAAGATTCAATCTTCTTTGAAGGTATAAAAGAAGAAAAACTCGAAAGCTCTTCTTTGTTTGGGGCGATAATACCCAAATCTCAAGTTGGCTCAGTCGTCTTTCTTACGGGCCTCTTGAATCCTCTCCTTTCCTATTTCATTTTTCTATTTATATATAATGTTTATTATTTGTTTTTTTATTGTATTAATAGGAATTCTCTTGTTAAGAACCCTATGAATTGATTTTTAAACCTCAGATTCATACTAGAAACGCGATGATTCAATAAAAAAAACTCTAACTTAAGTCAAAGATTTCCTGAGTAAGAATACTTGGACCATCACTTATTCCACGAATAGATAGAATGATTAAAAACTCAAAGAAATTTTTGTCTTTTTGTCAAAATCGAAATAGAAGAAAAACCTTTCGATTTTTATTTATAAAATTGAATTCCTTTTGAAAATTGAAAATTTTTTGAGTCCGGATATGATACGAGGTCTGAACATTAAGTATGAATCATAGTTCAAATATTTCTTAATCTATTCTGTATATTCCGTGTTCCAGATACTAAAATAAATATCCGACGAAGTAGAACCATCTCTATCAAGATGACAGACCCATTCTCTGTAATATCAATAGGATCAATTATAACAAGTCACACACTCATATTCCGGAAATACAGAAACAAAGAAATTTCGCGATCGAACTCCCAAAATAGAATGGGCTCGAAATCCGAGCTCTAAATGATTGATTTTATTTTGGATTCAAAAGCTAGAACTTGGGAGTTCTTATAGCTCTAATTCATTGAAATTCCATCCAATAAAACGGAAGAATTATAAATCTCCAAAATAATAGATAGAAATACCGCAAATAGAGCCATTGCGACACCCATCAAAGGGGTTGTTCCCCACCCCGGAGCTACTTTACCATATTCTGAATTCAATGGTTTTAATAAACTCCCTACAGTAGTTCGTCTTGGACCAGATCTAGAACTGTTATCAACAGTTTGTGTAGCCATAAATCCTATTGTATTCATTGAGATCTGTTGACTTTGTATACCATTCCGTTGTAAATAAACGATCTTATCATAGATCCATTGGGGTCTTGAAATTATATAAATAATAATGGAAACAGCAACCCTAGTAGCCATCTTTATATCTGGTTTACTTGTAAGTTTTACCGGGTACGCCTTATATACCGCTTTTGGGCAACCTTCTCAACAACTAAGAGATCCGTTTGAGGAACATGGGGACTAGTTGAAGTAATGAGCCTCCCAATATTGGGAAGCTCATTACTTCAATTTCAATTGAGATAATGAAAAATCATTTTATCTTTTTAGTTGGAACTTTAGGAGGTTCTCGAAAAAAGATAGCGAAAAAAATTATCCCTAGAGTCGAGACTAAGAGGAATGTATAAACCAGTGCTTCCATAGATTCGATCGCGGTTTACAATTACAATTATAGCTTCCATACCTGTTTGTTTATTTTTTTTGGGGGGGGTTCTCTCCCGTATAAAGAAAGAGAAAAAGTAAAAAAGTGGTCAAGATTTTTCGGGTACCTTATGAAAATTCCAAAAAGAAAATCGAGGCAAAAGATACCAAAGTAGTGTTGTATCAGACTGCCTGTCTTCTTGTAGTTGGATCCCCAATTTTTTGGAATGCTCCAAATTCGACTTGAGCATCCAAATCCGGGTCAATACCAGCAAAAACATCTCTGAACAAGGTTCTAGCACCATGCCAAATGTGTCCGAAAAAGAAGAGCAAAGCAAATGAAGCATGTCCAAAAGTAAACCAACCCCTTGGACTGCTACGAAAAACACCATCGGATTTCAAAGTAGCACGATCTAATTCAAAAATTTCACCCAATTGAGCGCGCCTAGCATATTTTTTCACAGTAGCAGGATCGCTATAACTGACTCCATTGAGTTCGCCGCCGTAGAATTCAACAGTTACACCTACTTGTTCAACACTATACTTTGATTCTGCCCTTCTAAAAGGAACATCCGCTCTAACAATTCCGTCGCCGTCTACCAAAACGACTGGAAATGTTTCAAAAAAAGTAGGCATACGACGTACAAAAAGTTCCCGCCCTTCTTTATCTCTAAAGATAGGGTGTCCCAACCATCCAATCGCTATTCCATCCCCGTTATCCATCGAACCTGCCCTGAATAATCCCCCTTTTGCCGGATTATTTCCGATGTAATCATAAAAAGCTAATTTTTCAGGAATTTTAGACCAGGCTTCTGATAAACTTTGATTTTCTGCTAGCCCAGCACTAACTCTTCGATATATCTCTTGCTGAAAGTACCCCTGATCCCATTGATAACGAGTGGGCCCAAATAATTCGATCGGAGTAGTTGCTGAACCATACCACATAGTTCCGGCAACAACAAAAGCCGCAAAAAAGACAGCAGCGATACTACTGGAAAGGACGGTTTCAATATTTCCCATACGCAATCCCTTGTATAGGCGTTGTGGTGGGCGGACGCTAAGATGGAATAACCCCGCTAATATGCCCAATGTCCCTGCTGCAATGTGATGAGAGGCTATTCCTCCCGGAACAAAAGGATCAAAACCTTCCACGCCCCATGCCGGATTTACGGGTTGTACTTTGCCCGTTAGTCCATAAGGATCGGACACCCATATTCCAGGACCATATAAGCCTGTTACATGAAATGCACCAAAACCAAAGCAAGCCACTCCTGAAAGAAATAAATGAATTCCAAATATCTTGGGCAAATCCAAAGAAGGTTTTCCTGTACGTTCATCGCAAAATATTTCTAGATCCCAATATACCCAATGCCAGATGGCTGCCAAAAAGCATAAACCAGAAAACACAATATGTGCCCCCGCTACACCTTCGTAACTCCAAATACCCGCATTCGTTACAGTTCCCCCTGTGATACTCCAACCGCCCCATGAATTGGTAATTCCTAAACGAGTCATAAAGGGTATAACAAACATACCCTGTCTCCACATTGGATCAAGAACAGGATCGGAAGGATCAAAAACTGCTAATTCATATAGAGCCATCGAACCAGCCCAACCAGCAACCAGAGCTGTATGCATTATATGAACAGAAAGCAAGCGGCCGGGATCATTCAATACAACAGTATGAACGCGATACCAAGGCAAACCCATGGAAATACCCCTTTATCAAAGCTAAATAGACACTGCGTAACTTTATTGCATTGGAAAAGACTCTACTATAACTATCCTATGGACCCCCCTGTTCGGTGGATTATTCAGAATAGGGATTAATATTTGTTCTATTCTCTTGGTAATAAAATAATGGAACAATTCTCTTCGTAGGAACAAAGAGAAGCAAATTTATTCTATACTCGATAAGTAACAATACGCAATGGGGGTTGGATTCCATTGTCTATGAGTGAATGTGTACATACTTATTCATCGCCCTATTCATAATAATTTGCAAATTTGACTTTATTCATTCTGTTTTTCTTTATGACTTTTTCTATAACTATAATCTATGGATAAAATAAATACGATAAAAGCCAATATATATTATAAGGACAATAATAATCATATTATTACGTTTCTACATCAAAGTGAAATACAGTACTTTGTTCTTTTTTCCTTCATTTAATGCCTATTGGTGTTCCAAAAGTACCTTTCCGAAGTCCTGGAGAGGAAGATGCATCTTGGGTTGACGTATAGTGCGACTTGTCAGACATATTGGGTCCTATGGGATTTCCCCGTTTTCTCCCCCGATTGAGATATCCTCCGTTTCACCCGAGAAAGATTCATTGAATCAGCAAAAATTTGGAGCGTGAAGTGCAATTAGATCCATTTTGGAGATTAATATTAGTTCAAATAATTTATGGTTGGTTTGGTTGGACTAAATAAAAAAGAAAAAATGAAATATCCAGGCTCCGTTTAGAAAAACCCAATTCGATTGGTAATATATCTATGATTACTAGTTCTGTCATAAATGATTCCGATTTGACTTATTTGTCAAGCGGGTTACTAAATACTTGGTAGAAAGTATGAAAAAAATTGAAAAAAAAACAGAAAAAGTCATAACAAAAAGAAATGGTAATGGGGCCTTTGTCCTATATGTGCAAATGAAAATCGGGTCAATCTTTACCCGGAGTAGAGCATAAACCTAAAAAGATGAAAGAGACCCACTCAGGAACAAGAGAATACCATCGTGATTTGGATTGAATTTCGATGAAACAATACATCAATGAGAAGTTAATTAGATGGGTTTAGTGACTTTTTTATTATATTTTTTATTATATTTAGAAATATTAAAAAAAAGAGTCAAAACTCGTGTTTATTGAAGAAGAAAAAAGCCTTTCGTTAGAAGTCAGAAAGAACCTGTTATGAGAAAAAGGACTGGAATCTATACATTGATTCTTTTTTTTCGCAATTTTTTTTTGAACCGTATGCACCAAAAGGTGCATGTACGGTTTCTAAGGAATATACCTGTACCCTAATCAACCGACTTTATCGAGAAAGATTACTTTTTTTAGGCCAAGCAGTTGATAGCGAGATCTCAAATCAACTTATTGGTCTTATGATATATCTCAGTATCGAAGATGATACCAAAGATCTGTATTTGTTTATAAACTCTCCCGGCGGATGGGTAATCCCCGGAGTAGCTATTTATGATACTATGCAATTTGTACGACCAGATGTCCATACAATATGCATGGGGTTAGCCGCTTCAATGGGATCTTTTATCCTGGTTGGGGGAGAAATTACCAAACGTCTAGCATTCCCTCACGCTTGGCGCCAATGAGGTTTTTATTTGAGAGAAATTAAAGAAGACTATGCCTTCGCCCTATGAAATATGAATATTAAGTAATAATAGCATGGCACTTCGAATTCGATACGAGAAAATTTTGCATTGTCAAAAAATTAGATTATGTATCGAAAGGGTGGTATGAGAGAAAGGATATTTCCGATTTTATCTTATTTATCGGGAGTCCACTTCAGCGTCACAAACCTTTTTGTTTTTATTTTGGAAGACTCTTAACAATATTTATGTTATGTAAAGAGAGTGAAAAAAGATTTTTCCTCATTTGATTGCATCAAAAAGAAACTTTGGGATTGCTGAATCACAGACAAAAAAACAATAAAAATTAATATAAATATATAAGGCAACGGAGCCATCATAGTATTTTTTAACTATTTGGAAAGGAAGGGTGGCATTTTGATCAGTTAACCATCTGGGTCTGATATATTCTTCTCTTTCTTCAATGGAAGGGAAGGGTCAATTTTATTGTAGAGCCGTATGCAATGCACAAAAGATAAAAGATGCCCGTACGGTTGTTCAATTCTATCCTTTTCCTATTATTATTTATCTTTCTTTTCTCTTCCGAGATAGAGGAACTTTTTATTATGTTATATCATCAGGGTAATGATCCATCAACCTGCTAGTTCGTTTTATGAGGCACAAACGGGAGAATTTATCCTGGAAGCGGAAGAACTGCTGAAACTGCGTGAAACCCTCACAAGGGTTTATGTACAAAGAACGGGCAAACCTTTATGGGTTGTATCCGAAGACATGGAAAGAGATGTTTTTATGTCAGCAACAGAAGCACAAGCTTATGGAATTGTTGATCTTGTAGCGGTTGAATGAAAATAACATGGATTTCACGAAAATCCGCGATTTGAGATTTTATCTCTGACTTTAATATTCTATTACATATTTATTAATATAGAAGTAATTCATAATCATCCGGTTAGGATCAATCTAAACCAGTCCATTATGTATACAATTCAACATGCCAACTATTAAACAACTTATTAGAAATGCAAGACAGCCAATAAGAAATGTCACGAAATCCCCCGCCCTTCGGGGATGCCCTCAGCGTCGAGGAACATGTACTCGGGTGTATGTGCGACTCGTTTAGATCATATCATGAGCAGGCACAAAAGTAAAAAAACAACCTCTCCAGTATCAATGATACGTACCGGCGAATATAATATGGAAGAGGGGACTCCATTTACTATCTAAAAAAATAAGACAATCTATCATATCCCTCCATTGTGTATGAATTTTATGGTTTCCATTGGTGCAAATCCAATAATGATGAGAAGCAATTCTCCATTGGTAACAAACGGTTATCCATTAAGCGGAGAAATTTTTATTTAAAAAGTATAAAGAGTAGGCCTTATTCTGACAAGAACGGACTAAGAGGGTCAGCTACCCAGCTAATTTTCATAAAAAAATACCGTTACGGTATAGGTAGATCTCGTTGTGAAAGACCTATTACTAGATAATTCATGGGTAGAGCCAAGGAGGATGAACTATACAAGTTACCAATAACGTTGATTAAATGAAGTAAAGGCTCCGGTGTATAGAAAAGACCTCACCGTTTACGAAGTCACCATAGAAACGATGGAATCCACTATTTCTTTATCTGTCTATTTACTTTGATTTTTTACACTTATAGCGCAGAATACAATTTCTTATTTTTTTCTTAATTTCGCCTAAAACAAAAAAAGAAAAAATTGTGGTCGGGAAGGTTATAGCAGCCAAAGCCATTGGAATTTTTATTTTATACATTGGAAAAATTCGTTTTGTTATTAATAGATTAGGAAAGGGCAACAGAATAACTGAAAGAAAAGAAATCAATTAGTTATTCTTCAAAGTTTCAGCTGTTCAATGACTAGAATTAGACGGGGATATATAGCTCGGAGACGTAGAACAAAAATTCGTTTATTTGCATCAAGCTTTCGGGGGGCCCATTCAAGACTTACGCGAACTATTACTCAACAAAAAATAAAAGCTTTGGTTTCGGCTCATCGAGATCGGGATAGTAAAAAGAGAAATTTTCGTCGTTTGTGGATCATTCGGATAAACGCAATAATTCGTGAAAGAGTAGTAGAACGGGCACTATCCTATAGTTATAGTAGATTAATACACGATCTGTACAAGAGACAGCTGCTTCTTAATCGTAAAATACTTGCACAAATAGCTATATCAAATAGGAATTGTCTTTATATGATTTCCAATGAGTTATATAAATATAAAGAAGTCGATTGTAAAGAATCCAGTGGAATAATTTAAACAGACTTTCCCGGAGTTCATTCTCCGGGAAAGTAGAGTCGAAATTACTATAATAAAAAATGCTAAAGTAGTCAAAATCAATGAATGCGTTCAAGAAAAAAAGCTTTCTCCAATTCGTTTTTGTTCTTACGACACGATAATCAAATCTGGATTCTCGGAAAAACACTAATCTGTGTTTGAGTTCGGATTAAAATTATGATTCAAGTGAAAAAAGAGTAAGCCTATTTATTTCTAGTTCTAAGACCAGTAGTTCTAGCAGTCGACTCGGTTCTTTCAAACTGTTTCTCATTATTCAGAAAGGGTAACAAAGATAAAATACGAGCTTGTTTTATAGCAACAGTAATTAATCGTTGTTGTTTCAAGGTCAATCTATTCACCCGTCTGGATAATATTTTTCCTTGTTCACTAATAAATCGACTAATTAAACTCATGTTTCTATAATCAATTCGATCCCCCGATTGAATCGGGGGCAAACGCCTACGAACAGATCGCTTGGATTTAAGAAAAGATCGTTTGGATTTATCCATGGTTTGTTTTAGTTTATTCCTTATCCCGAAAATCCTAGTTCTTAAGTCTAATTCATTTTAACGCTATTCTAAATAGGATTTTTTTCTTTTCTATTTAAATATGTTATATATAATGCCATTTTGTCCCTTTCCTTGAAAGGGTAAGATATAGATACTCAGCTCGATCTATTTCTTTATCTCCCCATGAACCGTATGCTTGTAACAATAGGGACAGAATTTTTTCAATTCTAATCGATTGGGTGTATTGTGCCGGTTCTTTTGAGTAATATATCTGGAAATCCCCGTTGATACCTTATTAACACTGTTTCGAACACAATCGGTACATTCCAAAATCACCGTTACTCGTACGTCTTTACCCTTGGCCATGAACCCCCCTTGGATTTTTTATTTACTCAACTCGTCTATTTTCGATTCGATATTAAGAAGAAAGGAAGGAAAAAAAATAGAAGTTACTAACTCGAAATCGAATTATAAAAACTATAGTAAATGAAAGTCATAGTAAATAATAAGGAATATAAAAATTTCTAAACTCTATTTCAAATCGAAGTACAGTATTTTAGTTTTCAGTTAAATATCTTGTAATACTTTTTCCTTCGACGCGTATTTTCTATTCTTATTCTAAACCCATTTTTCTATTATTAATATTCATTTTAGAATTCGAACTTGAACCCAGGTCTCGCAGATGTTGAATCGAATCCACTTTTATTTTTTCTCTTTCCTCCCTTATTCTAAAAAGGGAAAAAAGAGAAAAGAGGAGAAGAGGGGTTAGTCACAGATATTTGATTGTATCTTTAATCTTCTTCATCCCTTCCCATGTCAATAACTAGAATGAAAAAAAGGGGAATGTCAACGCATCCGGAAAAAAACGATTAATCTCTATCAATAGACCTGCCAAAGCCCCGAACCATAGTGTACTTAGTACTGGTGCCACGGAGAGATATGTTTTAAAATCTCGCATTGAAAAACCTCCCTTGTTTATTTATTGTAATACAGATAATGCATATATGATCAGAGGCATATGTAGTTAAGGACCGGTTCGAATTGTACACATAGTCTTTAAGTTAAATTGAGTTATACAATGATCCAGTAAATAAGATTTTACCCTTTCTTAGAATCTTAAATTAAAACCAAAAAAACCTCTTACCAAGCATTTCCGAAAAATACTAATTTATTTTTATTATATATAATAAATATTATTATGTTAAACATATCTTAAATGAGACCAAAAAGACGAAATGGGCAGAAAATTGTGTAGATCAACCGACGAAATAATGATGTGGAAAACAAAACAGTAATTTTATACAATGAGACTGTAGAATAATGGAAGGGATGTGGCGCAGCTTGGTAGCGCGTTTGTTTTGGGTACAAAATGTCACGGGTTC